TTAAGAATAAGCTAAATTAAGCTTTTGGGCTCATACCTCAAATATAAAGATCTTTCTTTTTCTTGATAAAGTGCCTGATAAAAGGATTATTCTGATAGGATAAATTATGTAATTTTCTTACCTTTATTATACTTTTTAGAATTAAACTAAATCTAATAATATCAAAAATTATTGTGCATCTTACACTAAAATATATTATTTATATATATAATTAATTGAAGAATTTAAATTTCTAATATAATCTTTCTCATTATAAATTTTTTTTTATATAAATTCAAATAAAATATTTTTTATTTTTATATTATTTTTTAGAACTTTAATTTCTATTTCCTCTAATTCTTGATTAGGATGTTGAATTGGACTAGAAATTAATTTATTAAGATTTATCCCCCTAATTTCTTCAAAAAATAATCTTCTTGAAACAGAAGCCTCATTAAAATATTTTCTAACACAATCTATTGCTTCTATTAATTTTTTATTTTCAATTTTATTAAAAATAATTTTATTTAAAAATTATAATATTGATAATTTTATTTCAATCATAATTAACTCATCTTTATTAATAAAAATAGGTTCAGCACCTTTTTATTTTTGATTTCCTAATATTATAGAAGGATTAAATTGAATAAATTGTTTTATTATTATAACATGACAAAAAATTTCCCCCATAATTTTATTGTCATATTATATAAATAATAATTTTATTATAATTATTATAATTCTTAATGTTATAATTGGAGCTATAAGAGGATTTAATCAAACCTCTATTCGTAAATTAATGGCTTTCTCCTCTATTAATAATTTAGGTTGATTAATGGCTAGAATAATAATTAGAGAAAATATTTGATTAATATATTTTATTTTTTATTCATTTTTTAATTCAATTTTATGCTTTTTATTTTCTATATTAAATATTTTTTACATTAATCAAATTATTAACTTTAATTTAATTTATTTTAGAAAAATTTCCTTATTAATTAATTTTTTTTCTTTAGGTGGATTACCACCATTCTTAGGATTTTTCCCAAAATGAATTGTTATTAACTTTTTAATTTATAATAATATATTTATTATTTCTTTTTTATTTGTTATATCTAGTCTTATTATATTATTTTTTTATATTCGTATTATTTACATTTCTTTATTATTAAATTTTTTTAAATTAAAATGATTTAAAATTAAAATTAAAAATAATTTTTTTTTATTTATTAATTTTTTATCTTTAATTTCTCTGACAGGTTTAATTCTTAATACTTTTCTATTTTTCTAAGGTTTTAAGTTAATTTAAACTACTAATCTTCAAAATTATAAATAAAGTAAATTCTTTAAGCCTTAGTAATTATTACACCTTAAAATTTGCAATTTTATATCATTAATGAATATAAGACTTAATAAAAGAGAATTTTCTCGTTAATAAATTTACAATTTATCGCTTAACCTCAGCCATTTTATTCAGCGAAAATGACTTTATTCAACTAATCATAAAGATATTGGAACTTTATATTTTATTTTTGGAATCTGATCCGGAATAGTAGGGACATCTCTTAGCTTATTAATTCGAACAGAATTAGGAAACCCTGGATTTTTAATTGGTGATGATCAAATTTATAATACAATTGTAACAGCCCATGCTTTTATTATAATTTTTTTTATAGTAATACCTATTATAATTGGAGGATTTGGAAATTGACTTATTCCCCTTATACTTGGAGCCCCTGATATAGCTTTCCCCCGAATAAATAATATAAGATTTTGACTATTACCTCCCTCATTAACTTTATTAATTTCGAGAAGAATTGTAGAAAACGGAGCAGGAACTGGATGAACAGTTTACCCCCCTCTTTCTTCTAATATTGCCCATAGAGGTTCATCAGTAGATTTAGCTATTTTTTCTTTACATCTTGCTGGAATTTCATCTATCTTAGGAGCTATTAATTTTATTACTACAATTATTAACATACGAATTAATAATATATCCTTTGATCAAATACCTCTATTTGTATGAGCTGTTGGAATCACTGCTCTTCTTTTACTTTTATCTTTACCTGTTTTAGCAGGAGCAATTACTATATTATTAACAGATCGAAATCTAAATACATCTTTTTTTGACCCTGCAGGGGGAGGAGACCCTATTCTTTATCAACATTTATTTTGATTTTTTGGGCATCCTGAAGTTTATATTTTAATTTTACCAGGATTTGGAATAATTTCCCACATTATTTCTCAAGAAAGAGGAAAAAAAGAAACATTTGGTTCTTTAGGAATAATTTATGCAATAATAGCAATTGGTTTACTAGGATTTATTGTTTGAGCTCATCATATATTCACAGTAGGGATAGATATTGATACACGAGCTTATTTTACCTCCGCTACTATAATTATTGCAGTACCAACAGGTATTAAAATTTTTAGTTGATTAGCAACTTTATATGGAACACAAATAAATTATAGACCTTCTATATTATGAAGTTTAGGATTTGTATTTTTATTTACAGTAGGAGGACTAACAGGAGTAATTCTTGCTAATTCATCCATTGACATTATTCTTCATGATACTTATTATGTTGTTGCTCATTTCCACTATGTTTTATCAATAGGAGCCGTTTTTGCTATTCTAGGAGGATTTATCCATTGATATCCATTATTTACAGGATTAACTTTAAATAATTATTTTCTAAAAATTCAATTTATTACAATATTCTTAGGAGTAAATTTAACTTTTTTCCCTCAACATTTTTTAGGATTAGCAGGTATACCTCGTCGTTACTCTGATTATCCTGATAATTATTTATCATGAAATATTGTTTCATCTTTAGGTTCTTATATTTCTTTAATCGCAACAATTATAATAATAATAATTATTTGAGAATCAATAATTAACCCACGAATAATTATATTTTCATTAAATATACCTTCTTCAATTGAATGATATCAAAATCTCCCCCCTGCTGAACACTCTTATAATGAATTACCTATTTTAAGAATTTTCTAATATGGCAGATTATATGTAATGGATTTAAACCCCATTTATAAAGGATTTCCTTTTTTTAGAAATGGCAACTTGATCAAATTTTAATTTACAAAATAGAGCTTCTCCTTTAATAGAACAAATAATTTTCTTTCATGATCATACTCTAGTTATTTTATTAATAATTACTATTTTAGTTATATATTTAATAATAAATTTATTTTTTAATAAATTTATTAACCGTTTTCTACTAGAAGGACAAATAATTGAATTAATTTGAACTATCCTACCAGCTATTACTTTAATTTTTATTGCTTTACCTTCTTTACGACTTTTATATCTTTTAGATGAATTAAATAACCCTCTTATCACTCTTAAATCTATTGGTCATCAATGATATTGAAGTTATGAATATTCAGATTTCAAAAATATTGAATTTGACTCTTATATAATTAATGAATCTGATAATTTAAATAATTTTCGTTTACTAGATGTTGATAACCGAATCATTTTACCAATAAATAATCAAATCCGAATCTTAGTAACAGCCACAGATGTAATTCATTCTTGAACTATCCCTTCTTTAGGAGTAAAAGTAGATGCTAACCCTGGTCGATTAAATCAAACTAATTTTTTTATTAATCGACCAGGAATTTTCTTTGGTCAATGTTCAGAAATTTGTGGAGCAAATCATAGTTTTATACCTATTGTTATTGAAAGTATTTCAATAAAAAATTTTATTAACTGAATTAATAATTATTCATCATTAGATGACTGAAAGCAAGTACTGGTCTCTTAAACCATTTTATAGTAAATTAGCATTTACTTCTAATGAAAGAATTAGTTAATTTATAACATTAGTATGTCAAACTTAAATTATTACAAAAGTAATATTCTTTTATTCCTCAAATAATACCTATTAACTGAATTTTTTTTTTCTTTTTTTTTATTTCTATTTTTCTATTATTTAATATTTTAAATTATTATATTTATTATAATATTAATTTAAAATTTAATAATAAATTTTTTAATAAAAAAAAAATTTTTAACTGAAAATGATAAATAACTTATTTTCAATTTTCGATCCTTCAACTAATATTTTTAATCTCTCTATTAATTGAATAAGAACATTAATTGGATTAGCTTTTATTCCTTTTTCTTTTTGAATAATTCCTAATCGACATTTTTTTTTTTGAAAATTTATTATTATAAAACTTCATAATGAATTTAAAATTCTTTTAAATATAAATAATAATAAAGGATCAACATTTATTTTTATTTCATTATTTTCTTTTATTTTATTTAATAACTTTTTAGGTTTATTCCCCTATATTTTTACAAGAACAAGTCATTTATCAATTTCATTAACTTTATCTCTTTCACTTTGATTAAGATTTATATTATTCGGATGATTAAATAATTCTAAACATATATTTATTCATATAATTCCTCAAGGAACTCCAAATATTCTTATACCATTTATGGTACTAATTGAAACTATTAGAAATATCATTCGTCCAGGAACTTTAGCTATTCGTTTAACTGCAAATATAATTGCAGGCCATCTTCTTTTAACTTTATTAAGAAATACAAGTAATATTTTAAGAACTTATTTAATTATTTTTTTAATTCTTGTTCAAATTATTCTTTTAATGTTAGAAAGAGCAGTAGCAATTATTCAATCTTATGTTATTACAATTTTAAGAACACTTTATTCTAGAGAAACTAATTAACTAATGACAAATAATTTTCACAATCATCCATTCCACTTAGTAGACTACAGTCCTTGACCTTTAACAGGAGCAATCGGAACTATAACTTTAGTAACTGGATTAGTAAAATGATTTCATAATTTTAATATAAATTTACTAATTCTAGGTTATTTAATTGTAATTTTAACTATATATCAATGATGACGAGATATCTGTCGAGAAGGAACATTTCAAGGTAAACATACTATTATAGTAACAAAAGGATTACGATGAGGAATAATTTTATTTATTATTTCAGAAATTTTTTTTTTTATTTCTTTCTTTTGAGCTTTTTTCCATAGTAGTCTAGCACCTAATATTGAATTAGGAACTATGTGACCTCCAATAAATATTATTCCTTTTAACCCTTTCCAAATTCCTTTATTAAATACTATTATTTTAATCACCTCAGGTTTAACTGTAACTTGAGCTCATCATGCATTAATAACTAATAATTTTTCCCAAACTTCTCAAAGATTATTATTAACAATTTTATTAGGATTTTATTTCTCAATATTACAAGCATATGAATACTTAGAAGCACCATTTTCAATTTCTGATAGAGTATATGGTTCTACTTTTTTTATAGCTACTGGTTTCCATGGACTTCATGTTATTATTGGAACAATTTTCTTAACAACATGTTACATTCGTTTAAATAATAATCATTTTTCAAGAACTCATCATTTTGGATTTGAAGCAGCTGCTTGATATTGACATTTTGTTGATGTAGTTTGATTATTTCTTTATATCTCAATTTATTGATGAGGTAACTAATTATTTATATAATATAAATAGTATATTTGACTTCCAATCAAAAAGTTTAATTTTATTTTAATATAAATAATTAAAATTTTATTAATTATTTCTTTAATTTTTTTTTTTATTTCTAATATCTTTATTTTATTATCATTTATCATTTCAAAAAAAACAAATTTAGATCGAGAAAAATGTTCACCATTTGAATGTGGATTTGACCCTAAATCTCTGCCTCGTATCCCTTTTTCTTTACATTTCTTCTTAATTACAGTTATTTTTTTAATTTTTGATGTAGAAATTGCTTTAATTTTCCCAATTATTTCAACATTTTCATTATCTAATATTATTATTTGATTTAAAACATCTAGATTCTTTATTATAATACTTTTAATTGGATTGTATCATGAATGAAATCAAAAAATACTTAATTGAACATATTAGGAAAATAGTTTAAAAAAAACATTTAATTTGCAATTAAAAAATATTAAATTTTAATTTTTCTTAAATAAGAAGCAATTTCATGCATTTAATTTCGACTTAAAAAGAAGAGTAAAAACTCCTTATTTAATAAATTAATTGAAACCAAAATAGAGGTTTATCACTGTTAATGATATTATTGAATAAAAAAATTCCAATTAAAGAAATATTTTATATTAAGCTGCTAACTTAATTTTTAGTGATTAACTCCATTAATATTTCTTTCTTTTTTTTCTGTTTATATAGTTTATTTAAAACTTTACATTTTCATTGTAATAAAAAAATTTTATATTTTTATAAATTATTTAAAGATAAATTATCTCCTTAATAGCTTCAATATTACACTCTTTTTATAAGCTATTTAAATAAATTATTTTTATAAAAAATATAAATATTATTCATAAAATAAATCTATATATATAAATCTTAAAATTATTTATTATTAAATTATTAAAAATAATAGAATAATTTTTTAAAATTTTGTATAAACCTTGTCCTCTATATAATTCTCTTCAACCTAAATCAATATTTTTTATAAAATTTTGTCCTAATTTTAAAGTATTATAATTAATCCCGTAAGTAAATAAATTTGGTATAAATCATATTAAAGATAAAAAATTTCTTAATTTATAACTTAAAATTAATTTATTTATTGAATATAAATTTATCAAGCTAATTAATCAGCCAAATACCCCCCCAAAAATTGTTACATAAATTACAAATATTTTTATATTAAAAGGTAAAAAAATTATATAAGGATAAAAAAAAATTATTCATCTTAAAAATCTTCCTGAAATTACTCTTATAATTAATAATAAAATTATACTTTTTAATATAGTATAATCTTCTTCATATAAATTATAAACTCTTAATAAATTAAATTCATTCACTATTAAATATATTAATAAACGAATTGTATAAAATATAGTAAGCCCAGTAGAAAAATAATATAAAAAAAAAATAATTAAATTTAAATTTCTTATTCTAACTATTTCTAAAATTAAATCTTTTGAATAAAATCCAGATAAAAAAGGAATCCCACATAATGATAAATTAGAAATATTTAAACATAAAGAAGTTAAAGGAATATATAATCTTAACCCTCCTATATAACGAATATCTTGGTTATCATTTAATATATGAATAATTATCCCAGCACATATAAATAATAAAGCTTTAAATATCGCATGAGTTAATAAATGAAAAAAAGCTAATTCTCTAAATCCTATTCTTAAAATTCTTATTATTAAACCTAATTGACTTAAAGTAGATAAAGCAATAATTTTTTTTAAATCAAATTCATAAATTGCAGAAATTCCAGCTATAAATATAGTTAACCCTGAAATTAATAATAACATTTTTAAAAATTCTGTCCCTAATAATAAATTATTAAAACGAATTAATAAATAAACTCCAGCAGTAACTAAAGTTGAAGAATGAACTAAAGCAGAAACAGGTGTAGGAGCTGCTATCGCAGCAGGTAATCAAGCTCTAAAAGGAATTTGAGCTCTTTTAGTTATAGCCCCTAAAATAATTAAACATCTAATAACTTGTATTCTTACATCTCTTTTTATTAAATCTAAATAAAAAATAAAATTTCAACTTCCAAAATTTATTATTCAAGCAATTACTATTAATAATATTACATCCCCTACTCGATTTGAAAGAACAGTTAATATTCCTGCATTATAAGATTTAATATTTTGGTAATAAATTACTAAAGCATAAGAAACAAGTCCTAACCCATCTCACCCTAAAAAAATTCTAATAATATTTGGTCTTATAATTAATAATATCATTGATAACACAAAAAATAAAACTAAAATAATAAATCGATTTAAATTTAATTCAGATTTTATATATCTTTTTCTATAAAAAATTACAGAAGAAGAAATTATAGAAACGAATATTATAAATAATAAAGATATTCAATCTAAAAGAATTGAAAAAACAATATTTATAGAATTAAAAGAAACAATTTCCCACTCTAAAAAAATTACTAAATTTATTATTAATAAATAAATTGTCCCAATTATATTAACTAATATATATATAAATAAAAAAAAAAATCTAATAAAACAAATTGAATTTTTATTTTTAATAACTTAAAATGAAATTTCATATTTTTGATTCCACAAATCAATATTTTTTATTAAATTATTTAAATAAAATCAAATTATAAAATCAAACTTTAAAAAAATAATATTTAAAGGTAATCAATGTAAAAATAATAATAAATATTCACGAGAAACACCAGTATAAAATCTATATAAACTTAAACTATATTCTCCATGTTGAGAATAAGAAAATAAATATAATCTATAACCTGCTCTAAAAAAAGAAATTAATATTAATATAATTATTGTTAATCATGATCATCTCACTAATCTATTAATTAATTCTAATTCTCCTAAAAAATTTATTGAAGGAGGAGCTGCTATATTACCAATTATGAATAAAAATCATCATAAACTTATTGAAGGCATAAATCTTATTATCCCCTTATTAATAAATAATCTTCGTCTTCCTAAACGTTCATAATTAATATTAGAAAGACAAAATATTCCAGATGAACATAAACCATGACCAATTATTAAAACGTAAGAACCTAAAAATCCTCAATAGTTTATAGTTATAATCCCTCCTACAACTAATCCTATATGAGCTACAGAAGAATAAGCAATTAAAGATTTCATATCTAATTGACAAAAACATTTTAATCTAATAAAAACTCCCCCTATTAATCTAATAATAATTCATAAATTTCCTAACTTTAAAGTTATCTTTTGGAAAATAATTAAAATTCGTAATAACCCATATCCTCCTAATTTTAATATAACTCCAGCTAAAATTATAGAACCAGAAATTGGAGCTTCTACATGAGCCTTAGGTAATCATAAATGAACAAAATATATAGGTATTTTAACAAAAAAAGCTAAAATCATAGAAAAATATAAAATTAAAGAATTTCTTTCATAAAATTTATATATATATATTATTATAGTATTAATATCATTAAAAATAAAAAATAAACCTAATAATAAAGGTAAAGAAACAAATAAAGTATAAAATAATAAATACAAACCAGCTTGAATTCGTTCAGGTTGATAACCTCAACCTAAAATTAAAATTAAAGTAGGAATTAATCTACCCTCAAAAAATAAATAAAATATTAAAATATTTATTATTCTGAATGTTAAATATAATATAATTAATAAAAATAAAACATTTAATAAAAATAAATTTCAATAATAATTTTCTTTAAAAAGTCTTTCTCTTGATATAATTATTAAAGAACAAATTCAAATTCTTAATAAAATTAAACCAAATGAAATTATATCACATCCCATTATATAACCTAAATTACAAAAATTTATAATTCTTAAAGTTAATATTATAAACATAAATATCATTAAAAATATTATTTTTTGAACCAATCAAAATATATTTTTTTTAAAACATAAAGGGATTAAAAAAAATAAAAAAAAAAATATTTTTATCATAATAAATTATATCTTTGAAAATAATCATTTCCATATGTCCGAATTATTGAAACTAAAATTGATAAACCTAAAGCTCCTTCACATACTGAAAAAACTAAAAAAATTATTAATATATATATATCATAAGATAATATTAAAAAATAATATATCATAAAAAAATAAATTCTTAAAACAATAAATTCTAATCTTAATAATACAATTAATAAATGTTTATGTTTTCTTACAAAAATTATATTACCTATAAAAAATATTAAAAAAAATAAAAATTTTATCATTTGTGTTTTTATAGTTTAAAAAAAACATTGGTCTTGTAAATCAAAATTAATAACCTTATTTAAAAACTTCAAAGAAAAGAAATCATTCTCATCTATAATCTCCAAAATTATTATTTTATTAAACTATTCTTTGAAATTTTAAAATTATTTTTTTATTCAATTATAATCTTTATTTCATTACTTATATTTTTCATTAACCATCCTCTAGCTATAGGAATATTAATTTTAACTCAAACTATATTTGTATCTTTATTAATAGGTTTATACCTAAACACATATTGATTTTCATACATTTTATTTTTAATTTTTATAGGAGGATTATTAGTTTTATTTATTTATGTTTCAAGAATTGCCTCTAATGAATTAATTAAATTTTCCTTTAAATTAAAATTCAGCTTACTAATCTGAATTTTAATTTATTCTATTATTATTTTTAATTATAAAAATTTTTTTATCAAAGATTTATTTTTTAATAATGAAATAAATACTTTTAATCAATATTTTTTATTTTTAAATGAATATAAAATTAATTTATCTAAACTATATGACAAACAAACCTTTTTACTAACTATAATACTTATTATTTATTTATTTATTACTTTAATTGCTGTAATTAAAATTACAAATATTTTTTTTGGTCCTTTCCGATCTTTTAACTAATGATAAATAAATATCTTCCTTTACGAAAAATTCATCCTTTAATAAAAATTATTAATAATTCATTAATTGATTTACCATCCCCTTCAAATATTTCCTCATGATGAAATTTTGGCTCCTTATTAGCTTTATGTTTAATAATCCAAATTATCACTGGATTATTCCTTACTATATATTATTACGCCAATACTGAATTAGCATTTTATAGAGTAAATTATATTTGCCGAAATGTTAATTATGGATGATTAATTCGAACTATCCATGCCAATGGAGCTTCTTTCTTTTTTATTTGTATTTATATCCATATTGGACGAGGAATTTATTATGAATCATTTAATTTTTTTTACACTTGAATAATTGGAATTATTATTTTATTTTTATTAATAATAACTGCTTTTATAGGATATGTTTTACCTTGAGGTCAAATATCTTTTTGAGGAGCAACTGTTATTACTAATTTATTATCTGCTATCCCCTATTTAGGAACATCTTTATTAAATTGAATTTGAGGGGGATTTGCTGTAGATAATGCTACTTTAACTCGATTTTATACATTCCATTTTCTTATACCATTTATCATTCTTGCCATAACTATAATTCATTTATTATTCCTTCACCAAACAGGATCTAATAATCCCCTTGGTATTAACAGAAATTTAGATAAAATCCCTTTCCATCCTTATTTTACATTCAAAGATTTAATTGGATTTATTATTATTATTTTTATTTTAATTATATTAACACTTATTAATCCTTATATACTTGGAGATCCAGATAACTTTATCCCAGCTAATCCTTTAGTAACCCCAATTCATATTCAACCTGAATGATATTTCTTATTCGCTTATGCTATTTTACGATCTATTCCAAATAAACTAGGAGGTGTAATTGCATTATTAATATCAATTTTAATCTTAGCAATTTTACCATTCACATTTAACAAAAAAATGCAAGGAATTCAATTTTACCCTATTAATCAAATTATTTTTTGATCAATAATTTCAACAATTATTCTTTTAACTTGAATTGGAGCTCGACCAGTTGAAACTCCTTATATTTTTACAGGACAATTTTTAACAGTAATTTATTTCTCTTACTATATCATTAATCCTATTATTAACAAAATATGAGATAAATTAATTTTTAATAATTAATTAATGAGCTTGTTAAGCATTTGTTTTGAAAACTTAAGAAAGAATAAATTATTCTATTAATTTTATACTAAAAATATTTAATATAAAAAAAATATTTTTATCCCTAAAAATATAATTAACATATTTAAAGAAATTGGTAAATAAATTTTTCAACATAAATACATTAATTTATCATAACGATAACGAGGTAAAGTTCCTCGAACTCAAATAAATAAAAAAGAAATTAATCCTATTTTTAAATAAAATATTAATCTTAATCTATAACCTCCTATATATAATAAAACAAATATCATTCTTATAAATAAAATTCTTGAATACTCAGCTAAAAAAATTATTGCAAATCCCCCTCTTCTATATTCAATATTAAACCCAGATACTAATTCTCTTTCCCCTTCCGCAAAATCAAAAGGTGTTCGATTAGTTTCTGCTAACATAGAAGAAAATATACATAAACTTAAAGGTATTATTAAAAAAAAAAATCAAATATTTTCTTGATATAAATTTAATCTTAATAAATTAAAATCCATAATTAATAATAAAGAAGAACAAAAAATTAAAGCTAAACTTACTTCATAAGAAATTGTTTGAGCTACTCCTCGCAATCCTCCTAATATTGAATAATTTGAATTTGAAGATCAACCTGATATCAATAATATATAAACCCCTATACTAGTACAACAAAAAAAAAATAAAATTCCCAAATTAAATGTAATCAAATTAAAATAATAAGGAATTAATCTTCAAATAATTAAAGATAAGAAAAAACTAAAAATTGGAGAATAATAATAATATAAATAATTTGAATAATTTAAATAAACTTGTTCTTTTCTAAATAATTTAATTCCATCAGAAAAAGGTTGTAAAAGACCTATATAACCTAATTTATTAGGACCTTTTCGAATTTGAATGTAACCTAAAATTTTTCGTTCTAATAATGTTAAAAAAGCAACTCCTACTAATACCCCAATAAATATAATCATTAAACCAAAAATAATATTTAATTTTTCTATAAATAACATTTACTACCTATATAATTAATTATACATTTATGACTTCTAAAACCATTACATTTTTCTGCCAAAATAGTAAATAATATTAATAATATTCTATTAAATTAAATTATTTAAAATAATTGATCCTTTCGTACTAAACTATTTTATTTTTCTAAAGATAGAAACCAACCTGGCTTACACCGGTTTGAACTCAGATCATGTAAGATTTTAATGATCGAACAGATCAAAACTTTAAACTTTTGCATTTAAATTTTATCTTAATCCAACATCGAGGTCGCAAACTTTAATTTTTATTTGAACTAAAAAGTAAAATTACGCTGTTATCCCTAAGGTAATTTAATCTTATAATCATAAATTATGGATCAAAAATTCATAAATTAATGTTTTATTATTTTTTTTTAAAAAAAAAGTTTAATAAATTTTTTCATCACCCCAACAAAATTTTTAAATTTTTAAAAAATTATAATTTTTATAAAATATTTTTAAAAACTCAAAAATAAAACTCTATAGGGTCTTCTCGTCTTTTAAAAAAATTTTAGCTTTTTAACTAAAAAATTAAATTCTACTAATAATAAAGAGACAGTTTATATTTCATCAAATCATTCATACAAGTCTTCAATTAAAAGACTAATGATTATGCTACCTTTGTACAGTCAAAATACTGCAGCCCTTTAAATTAATTCAGTGGGCAGATTAGACTTTAAATTATAACCAAAAAGACATGTTTTTGATAAACAAGTGAATATAAATTTTTGCCGAATTCCTTTTTATTAATTTTAATAAATTTTTTTTTTTATTAAAATTTATATACTAATTTTATCATTATTTCTTATTTTAAAAAAATTTTAAATATTAATTTTTGTAAAAAATTAAATTAATATTAAATTTTAATCAAATGAAATTATTTATAATAAATTATAATTTTTAAAAAATATAAATTTTAAAAATTTCAAATATTAATTTTTTTTAAAAAAAATTATAATCATTTAATTTAAAGCTTATCCCTTAAAATATTAAATTAACTTTTTTTAATAATTAATTAATTAATTATTATTTTTTTTTTATTAATTTAAAATTAAATTTTTTTCCAAAAAAATTAGATATATTTAAAAACGATTAACTTTTAATTTCCAATTAATTATTAAAAATAATTATATAATATTAACTTTTTTAATTAATTAACTCTTTTAAATTCGAAATAATTTAATAAAAAATTATTTTTTAATAAACTCTGATACACAAGATACAATAAATTAAATTTACTTTTATTAAAATTTTTATTTCATTATTTTTCAAATTTCTTATACAATACTAATTAACTATAAATATTTTTATTTTTTCTTTATAAAATACTTTAACCCCCATTAAATATTTTATATTAAAAATTTTTTTTATATTTATTCAAATTTAATTTATCTTTTAATTCAAATTAATTATTTTATTAATAATTTCTTTTCAATGTAAATGAAATACTTAAACAAGCTCTATTTTGTCTTTCTAGGAACACTTTCCAGTACCCCTACTTTGTTACGACTTATTCCAATTTTTAAATGAAAGTGACGGGCAATATGTACATATTCTAATTTTTAATCATTTTAAAAAATTATTTAAAATTACATTTAAATCCACTTTCCAATAATTATTGCAAAATTATTATTCATTTATATTTATATATTGTAATCCATTTTGAATTTAATTATTATCTACATCTTGATCTGAATTAATTTTTATTATAAATTTTTAAATATTATTCTTATCTAAAAATATTTTTTTAACAACGATATATAAAATTTTAAATTAAATATAATTATTCGTGGATTATCAATTACTAAACAGATTCCTCTAAATGAACTAAAATACCGCCAAATTACTTAAGTTTCAATAAAAAAATATTTACTATTTTAGTATTTAAATTTAATTTTTTATAATAGGGTATCTAATCCTAGTTTATAGTCAAAATTTTTAAATTTCATAATTTTTATATAAATTTTGTTAAAATTAAAATTTCACTTAATAATTTTAATTTTAATTTAAATTAAATTATTTATTTTTACTAATAAAATTTATTTAAATTTTTGTATAACCGCAACTGCTGGCACAAAATTTGTTATTTAATATTGTATTACTAAATCTTAATTTCTTAAATATTTAATTTTAATTACTGCAAATCATTTTCATATTTTTTAAATACAATAAAATTAATACTAAAATTTACATGTAAATTAAACTTAAAATAAATTTTCCAAATCATAAATTTTTATCTATTTATAAAAAATTAAACATAGATTTTTTTTTTTTTTTTTATATATTAAAATTTTAATTAAATATTTATTAATTTTATTTTTTTCTTTTCTTAATATGTTTATTTTATTTAATATAAATAATAAACAATTAATAATAAGTGTAAATAAAAATAATTATAAATATAATATTAATTTTTTAATAATTTATTATATTTATATATATATATAATTAATTAAATATTTATATATATATATAAATTAATATTATATTAAATATTTAATATACACATATACACGTATATTAAGTATTGCTGTATAATTCTACCTAAACCAATCCCATTACTTTTTTTATATAATATATATATATATATTAT